CTACTTCTTCTGTATCGGGGATCGTCGAAATAAGCAAGAATACTATTTCTACGTAAAATCCCATTTATGGGTATTTCAATCGAGATACCAGAACGGGGCATTAGTTCTTTCTCCCGTTCTTGATCATATTGGAATGGGATGATGAATCTATTTCTTCGCCTTTTCGCCAATAAATCAGAATTCTCGTGGAGAATGGCAGGATATAGGAAATTCCAATGACCATTAGATATGATTCGATCAGGTCCTGAATAATCAAGAATCCCCTTCCCTTTTTTACTGGAAGGATCCGAACTAAACAATTTGTGTCTCACTCGATCATTAGTCACTGAGAGGTCAGAAATATATCTCCGTTCGACAGAAAGAGAATGAACATTCATTTGATCTTGATCCTTGTGGAGCGAAAAAGTGACTATACTGGATCTGCACGGACCTCCTGATAATATCCATAAATGACTTGTTTTTGGTAAGAGATGAACATTACCATATCTATATTCAGGCGCATGGTACACATCGGTACTCCAGTGCATTTCTCCCTCTGAGTCAGAATAAATATGTTTTCGAACCCTCTCTTTAAAATTGAAAGTGGATGTTCCAGCGCGAATCTCAGCAATCACTTGTTCTGATTCTACATATTGATCGTTTTGAACTAAAAGAAAACTTTTTGGTGGAATATTCACATTATGTAGAATATCTTGACTCTCAATAGTTACATACAGGTCTATATAACATAGAAAAGCAGGATGTCCATGACGTGTACGTGTGGGATGAACCAAATCCTCATTGAATTTTATTTTTCCATTAGAAGGAGCTCGTACATGTTCTGCAGTACCACCTGTAAATACTCCACCGGTATGAAAAGTTCTTAATGTTAGTTGAGTCCCTGGTTCCCCAATTGATTGACCTGCAATAATACCTACTGCTTCTCCCAATTCGACCAGGTCGCCATGAGTGGGACTCCGACCATAACATAATCTACAGATCCAAGATGTACTCCTGCAAATAAAGGGGGTTCGAATATATATTGATTGTGCTCGAAAGGTTATGAATCGATTGACAAGTCCAATACCAATATCTTGATTTCGAGTGGCAATGCATCGTAGACCCATATATATATCGTCTGCTAATACACGACCAATTAGTGTTTGGATCAAAATTTTTTCCGCCATCCCATTTCGAGGACTCACGGAAATACCTCGGATAGTGCCACAATCTGTTCTACGCACAACAATGTGTTGAACTACTTCAACAAGTCTACGCGTGAGGTATCCAGCATCTGATGTTCGTACAGCAGTATCCACAACTCCTTTGCGGGCTCCGTAGCAGGAAATTATATATTCCGTTAAAGAAAGTCCTTCGCGTAAATTGCTTTGAATGGGTAAATCAATCATTTGTCCTTGTGGGTCCGACATTAATCCTCTCATACCTACTAATTGGTGTACCTGAGATGCATTTCCTCTAGCTCCCGAAAAGGACATTATATGGACTGGATTAGAAGGATCAGTCATCCTAAAATTAGGATGCATTTCTTGTCTCAAATATTCACTTGTAGCATACCATATCTCAATGGATTGACGCAATTTTTCTACCGCGTGTACATTCCCATAATGATGGTGCTTTTCTAAAATCAAACTTTGTTGTTCAGCATCTTGGACTAGCCATCCCTTAGAAGGTATTGTTAAAAGATCATCAATTCCTAATGAAATGGATGTAGCAGTGGCTTGCTGGAAACCCAGAGTCTTTACTTGATCCAGGATGTGCGATGTATATGCCATTCCGAAGTGATCTATTAATCTGCTAATAAGTCGTTTCATGGCAGTTGCATCTATCACTTTATTGTGAAAAACCAGATCGGCCCGTTCTGCCATAAGTACCTCCATATTCCGCTGAGTAGGATTCGACAATGGGTTTGAGTCAGTGATTTGAAGACTTCCTTTCCTCGATCTTGATTCACGTAGAAATTCAGGAATTATGATACCGGTTGAGCCGTAGAGAACCGAATTCCCACGGTATCACATAATTACTTAGCTTAGGTATCGTATGAGTAGGCCCGACAAAACCCTTGTATGGCTTCTTCTATTTCTCGATAAAAAGAAATATGACCAACAGTTGTTCGAATGTATATACAAAGGATTTCTTTTTTTACACTTCTTACTATTAGATAGTGCCCATAAATCTCATGATAGGTACCCAAAGATTCATATTGAACTTCGATGGGAACTTCTCTTGAGGCAATGACACGTTGATCGAGTCGCCACCGGAGCCACAAAGGACTATCTAAATTGATTCGTTTCTGCCGATAAGCTCCAAGTGCATCATAGGAACTACAAAAATAGGGTTCTTTCTCTTTCGTATACTTATTATCGTCAACCGTTTCATTTTGATAGTTTCTTCGATTACATGGATTATACCTATTTGAACAAATACCTCGACGATTCCCGATCGTTAATATATAGAGTCCAATAAGCATATCTTGAGTTGGTACGGAAATGGGATCTCCAAT